TTTACAACCGTCAAACAATTTCTCAACATTTGCAGGGTATTTCTAATAGAAAAAATTATCAAGAAAATTCTGATAAATCTCGCTGAACTCCTTAAACACACCTTGAAAAATGAAGGCGTGTTAAATTTCTTGGCGTTATTGGTCGTCTTGGCGGTCTTCGTGACTCTACAAAAAATAGCTGCCTTTCTAAATGGAAATAAAAAGTAATGGATCAATTTTTTTTAGCAAGATAAGATAGAGCGAAATAATTCATAGATATATCAATATATCTATGAATTATTTCGCTTTATTCATTATACTTTATATTATATTGTCTAAGTAATAAGTAAAAATTAGTTACACAAAGAAAATAAATCCGTTAATAAACAATTTCTTAATTTTTGGACGTTGATAATATTAGTTCATCGATCATTTGTAAAAGAACTCCTAAGTTATGTCGAGTAGACCTTGTTGTTGTTAGAATTATGAATTCATGAGTTGGAGAGGGGAATTTATGTCACGACAAACAGAAACGAAAGCAAGGGTTGGGTTCAAAGCTGGTGTTAAAGATTCTAGTTTTCCTAGCTTATCTTTACCCGGCTTTAAAAAGAAATATAAACTATTCAAAAATAAACAAAGAAATATAAACTATTCAAAAATAAACTGTGGAGGTATATTTTATGTTCATCGTGAACAATCTACAAAATCTAATTCCAATAATAGCACTAACAGTAAGAGTAATAGATCTCATAAAAAAAAAAAGAAGACCGCCAGCTACCGAAGAACTTATAAGAAACAAAAGAATAATTATCATAAGGATAAGTACACGATTTGATATTTTTCTTTGTTTTTTGATTATTTTTCTTTTGATGCTAATAACTATAAAACTAATTCTTAGGGACGCAAGAAATAAACTATTTGATTTGACACTTTTCTTTTTGATTTTTATGTTGGTCTTCACTCCCCCATGTCTATAAGACAACTTATTAGTATTAGAAACGCAAGAAATAAACGATTTGATTAGATATTGAATCGTCTTAGAAAGCAGATATAATAGAATATAACTATTCATAATTGATCCAAACCAGCCTATTAAGGGGGGAGGTACTATGACTACCTTAGAGGTTATTATACATCTTATAGGGTTAGGATTCATCTTAATCTTAACCCGTTTAAAAAAATATATATATATAATAAAATATAAAAAAATAAATAATAATAATAATAAATAGGAGGACTAAAACAATGGGAGAAAGAGGAAGAGATCTGATAATAAAAGTTAAAAAACAAGTTAGTCCAGCTACCGAAGAACTTAGAAAACTTATAAGTATGAGACAAGTTAGGACAGCTCAACTTATTAGATACGCAAGAACTAGACGAAATGATATTTTTTATTCTATTGTAATTAGTTACATATGGCTGCTAACTATAAAAAAACTTATTAGATACGCAAGAAATAAACCACTTGAGTTCCTATATTTATTTCTCATTTGTTTCTATATCATTTATACTACGGGGTTGCATGGAGTTTAACCAGCTCATTATTGTTATTTGAAACAAATAGAATTATTTATTTTGTGAATCCATAACTATAGTATTTGTATATTTGAATTCCATTCCTTCTATATATATATAGTTAATATATGAATTTGATTTGAAAAAAAAAAAAGAAATTCAGAATTGTTAAGTAAATTAAGCGAATTTTATATACAAAATTCAAAATGAGTGTTATTACTATTACTATTACTGATCAATAAAAATATCTACCAAAAAGGAGGGGGAGAGAAAAGCTTTCATTTTATGATAAAAAAATCATTGATACCTGTTATTTCACAAAAAAAAAAAGAAGAAGAAAACCCCGGATCAGTTGAATTTCAAGTATTCAATTTCACTAATAAGATACGAAGACTTACTTCCCATTTTGAATTACACCCCAAAGACTATTTATCTCAAAGAGGTTTACGTATAATTCTGGGAAAACGGCAACGACTACTGTCTTATTTGTCAAAGAAAAATAAAATACGTTATAAAAACTTAATAAATCAGTTGGGTATTCGGGATTCACAAATTCGTTAATTTCTAGAATCATTTTCAATTATTCGATTTATTAGATCCTGAATTTTGATGAACTTCTTTTTTAACGATTCATGGAAGAATGAATCGAGGAAAAACCTATGAATGTCCCAGCTAGAAGAAAAGACCTCATGATAGTCAATATGGGGCCTCAACACCCATCAATGCATGGTGTTCTTCGACTTATTGTTACTCTGGATGGTGAAGATGTTATTGATTGTGAACCAATATTGGGTTATTTACACAGAGGTATGGAAAAAATTGCGGAAAACCGAACAATTATACAATATCTGCCTTATGTAACACGTTGGGATTATTTAGCTACTATGTTCACAGAAGCAATAACCGTAAACGGACCGGAACAATTGGGAAATATTCAAGTACCTAAAAGAGCCAGCTATATACGAGTAATTATGTTGGAGTTAAGTCGTATAGCTTCTCATCTACTATGGCTGGGACCTTTTATGGCAGATATTGGTGCACAAACCCCTTTTTTCTATATTTTTAGAGAAAGAGAATTAATATATGATCTATTTGAAGCTGCGACAGGTATGAGAATGATGCATAATTACTTTCGTATTGGAGGAGTAGCGGCTGATCTACCTTATGGTTGGATAGATAAATGTTTTGATTTCTGCAATTATTTTTTAACAAAGGTTATTGAATATCAAAAACTTATTACGCGAAATCCTATTTTTTTAGAACGGGTTGAAGGAGTAGGTGTTGTTGGTAGAGAGGAAGTTCTAAATTGGGGGTTATCAGGACCAATGCTTCGGGCTTCCGGAATACAATGGGATCTACGTAAAGTTGATAATTATGAGTGTTACGAGGAATTTGATTGGGAAGTTCAATGGCAAAAAGAAGGAGATTCATTAGCTCGTTATTTAGTTCGAATTGGTGAAATGATGGAATCCATAAAAATTATTCAACAGGCTTTGGAAGGAATTCCAGGTGGGCCGTATGAAAATTTAGAAATTCGCAGCTTTGATAGAGAAAAGGAGACAGAATGGAATGATTTTGAATATCGATTCATTGGTAAAAAATCGTCTCCGACTTTTGAATTGCCAAAACAAGAACTTTATGTGAGAGTTGAGGCCCCCAAGGGAGAATTAGGAATTTTTCTAATAGGAGATCAGAACGGTTTTCCTTGGAGATGGAAAATTCGTCCACCTGGTTTTATCAATTTGCAAATTCTTCCTCAATTAGTTAAAAGAATGAAATTGGCTGATATTATGACAATACTAGGTAGCATAGATATCATTATGGGAGAAGTTGATCGTTGAAATGATAATTGATACAACGGAAGTCCAAGATATAAATTCTTTTTCCGGATTGGAATCTTTCAAAGAGGTCTACGGAATTCTATGGATACTTGTACCAATTTTGATTCTTGTATTAGGAATCACAATAAGTGTACTAGCAATTGTATGGTTAGAAAGAGAAATATCTGCAGGGATACAACAGCGTATTGGACCTGAATACGCTGGTCCTTTTGGAATTCTTCAAGCTCTAGCAGACGGAACAAAACTACTATTCAAAGAGAATCTTATTCCATCTAGGGGAGATATTCGTTTATTCAGTATCGGACCATCCATATCCGTCATATCAATTCTAATAAGTTATTCAGTAATTCCCTTTGGCTATAACTTTGTTTTATCTGATTTCAATATCGGTGTTTTTTTATGGATTGCTGTTTCGAGTATTGCTCCCATTGGACTTCTTATGTCAGGATATGGGTCAAATAATAAATATTCCTTTTTGGGTGGTCTACGAGCTGCTGCTCAATCGATTAGTTATGAAATACCATTAACTCTATGTGTCTTATCAATATCTCTACGTGCGATTCGTTGAAACAGAAAAATCTATTCGATGCTATTGCTATGCTCCTCTCTTTATCGTACTATATAGAAATATAGTACCATATAGGAAAGGAGGAGTCGAATAAATTGAATAGAAACCTTCATTATCTTTATTTTCTTTTTCACAATTCGGATTGAAGAACTAAATTAGATAGTTATATGAGTGAAATAAAACAGCTTATATTGAATCAAATTTCAGAATACTATATTTCTATTACTTATCGTTATATAAGTATAGTGATTTTAAATGGCAGTAAAAATAGGGAGTCTCATTTTCTATGTATAAGAATGAAGTGAAATTAATTTATAAACAGAAGAGGCCATTTAACCCAAGATTGGATAATTTGTCATCCTGTTTTGAAGCGGGCTCAAAAGACCAACCTTATTGAGTTTTAGTTACCATTTGTATGAATTATCATAGATGTATTAAAATCAATAAGGGGGGTTAATAAAAAAAGGAGTGGATGGTTAGAAACACCAAGATACACAAAGGATTAGTAACACAGATTTTGTAAATTATCCAAAAGATATTTTACGCATAATAGAAAAAGAATACTAATTGGGGCTTTAAGTTGGTAGAAAAAATCAAGCAGTACTCCCACAACTCCGATCCAGAGTATGCTTCCATCCACTGATTCAAAAAATGACTATCAGGAACGAAAAAATCCTTTAAAATTTTTTAAGTCCCTTTTTCATAGCACAAAAAAGAAGAATAGGAACGAAAAAAACAGAAGAAATCAAAAACGAAAAGGAGATCACTTTTTCGTTTTTGATTTCTTATATCCATATTCATGGAGATCAAATTCACATCATAATTAACAAACGAATGTGTAATTCTTTTTCGTAATTCAAAATGATGGGGGTTATTGAGAATTCTAAAAGAGTATTTTATTGAAGAATTCGGTTATTACTCAACAAATTCAAATTTGGATTTTTAAGGGATGAGATCAATTCAGAAGTGCCTTATTGTATCTTTTATTAAAATGGATTTCTCTTTCTTATTTAGTTATTTCTAGAACAGACAGAATTGAATTGGTCTAATTCAGAACCGTTTGATAGATTTTAATCTTCTATATCTTAGGGATATATCAAGAGATAAATAATCGGCCCGGTCCTTAGATTTACTTAAGGCTTTCCAGGAGCCGTATGAGGTGAAAATCTCATGTACGGTTCTGTAATAGAGATGGGAACAGTAATGTTATCACCGACTAGGATTATCTAACAGTTTAAGTACAGTTGATATAGTTGATGCGCAATCAAAATATGGTTTTTGGGGCTGGAATTTGTGGCGTCAACCTATGGGTTTCATCGTTTTTCTAATTTCGTCGCTAGCAGAATGTGAAAGATTACCTTTTGATTTACCAGAAGCAGAAGAAGAATTAGTAGCGGGTTATCAAACAGAATATTCAGGTATTAGATTTGGTTTATTTTACGTTGCTTCCTATTTAAACCTTTTCATTTCTTCATTATTTGTAACAGTTCTTTACTTGGGCGGTTCAAATATCTCTATTCCGTACATATCTGAGTTTTTTGAAATAAATAAAACATATGTAGTTTTTGGAACTACAATCGATCTCTTTATTACATTAGCTAAAACTTATTTTTTCTTATTCGTTTCTATCATAACAAGATGGTCTTTGCCTAGACTAAGAATGGATCAATTATTAAATCTTGGATGGAAATTTCTTTTACCTATTTCTCTCGGTAATCTATTATTAACAACTTCGTCTCAATTGTTTTCACTGTAAAAGATTGATCTTCTAGATTCATTACTTGTCTCAAATAAGAGAAAGAAATAAAACAAAAATATTCATAGATATTTACGATATGTTCCTTATGGTAACTGGGTTCATGAATTATGGTCAACAAACAGTCCGAGCTGCAAGGTACATTGGTCAAAGTTTCATGATTATCTTATCTCACGCAAATCGTTTACCTGTAACTATTCAATATCCTTATGAAAAATTAATCACATCAGAACGTTTCCGCGGTCGAATCCATTTTGAATTTGATAAATGCATTGCTTGTGAAGTATGTGTTCGTGTATGTCCTATAGATTTACCCGTTGTTGATTGGAAACTAGAAACGGATATTCGAAAGAAACGATTGCTAAATTACAGTATTGATTTCGGAATCTGTATTTTTTGTGGTAACTGTATTGAGTATTGTCCAACAAATTGTTTATCAATGACTGAAGAATATGAGCTTTCAACTTATGATCGTCACGAATTGAATTATAATCAAATTGCTTTGGGCCGTTTACCAATGTCAGTAATTGATGATTATACAATTCGAACAATTCTTATAAAAAATTAAAAAAAAAAAAATATTCTATATATATAGATCGATAATATATATATAGAATAGAATATATAAATAGAATAATCGAAATACAATATTCTCAAAAATGGTATAAAAAAATGAATAACACAGTAGATATCAGATTAGAAATATTCTATAATATAGAATAGAAATAGATTCTTAAATAGAATAGATAAATATATTATCCAAATTTGAAATATTAAATAAAGAATTTTAAATGGTTAGATATGTTATATCTACTTTGATACTTAAGTTTTAGTATAGTTTCAAACTACTCTTTAGTATAAAGACTGGAATGACATTGATTATATAACTGTAACTATATCAATTCAAACTCCTTAGGATTTTTTTTCAATGCAAAGAAAAATTTAAGTATATCCAAATTTTTTTCCTGGTCATATCAATAAGGTCATGAAATTTCGATTTCTTTGTCTTTTTTTTACATATAATGGATTTGACTGAAACGCTACACGATTTTCTTTTAGTCTTTCTGGGATCGGGTCTTATATTAGGAAGTCTAGGGGTAGTATTACTTACCAACCCCATTTTTTCTGCTTTTTCGTTGGGGCTGGTTCTTGTTTGTATATCTTTATTATATATTTTATCAAATTCACATTTTGTAGCTGCATCACAGCTACTTATTTACGTGGGAGCTATTAACATTTTAATCATATTTGCTGTGATGTTCATGAATAGTTCCGAATATTACCAAGATTTTCATCTTTGGACCGTTGGGGATGGAATTACTTTGATAGTTTGTACAAGTATTTTTGTTTCACTAATAACTATTATTCCAGATACATCATGGTACGGAATTATTTGGACGACAAGACCAAATCAGATTATTGAGCAAGATTTGATAAGTACTAGTCAACAAATTGGAATTCATTTATCAACAGATTTTTTTCTTCCATTTGAACTAATTTCAATAATTCTTTTAGTTGCTTTGATAGGTGCAATTGTCGTAGCTCGTCAGTAAGAAATCTTTAGAGAACTTGGAATATAAATCAAGATTCTTTTTTGATTTTCTCACTTTTATTTCTGTCGAATTCTATGTGAAGGGAAAGAGTTTTTATGTAGAAACTCCTTTTTTTATTGCCGATATATTCTTTTGTTCCAGACTTGTTATATTCTTTAGTCAATTGAATTGTTGTTCCTATTGAAATGAATCAAAATTAATAAGGAGTTGGTCAATGATGCTCGAACATGTACTTGTTTTGAGTGCCTATTTATTTTCTATTGGTATCTATGGATTGATCACGAGCCGAAATATGGTTAGAGCCCTTATGTGTCTTGAACTTATACTGAATGCAGTTAATATAAATCTCGTAACTTTTTCTGATTTTTTTGATAATCGCCAATTAAAAGGAAATCTTTTTTCAATTTTTATTATAGCTATTGCAGCCGCTGAAGCAGCTATCGGACTGGCTATTGTTTCCTCAATTGCTCGTAACAGAAAATCAACCCGTATCAATCAATCAAATTTGTTGAATAAATAGCATTAATCATAATTAAAAAAAAGAAAGTAGAATTTCAAGTAGTGTAATATTTATCAATTCAAATTAGTATGTATTCTACACAACTTATGATCATGTTTGCATTGCCTAAATCATAAGAAATCAAAGTATCCTGGTCCTCTTCTATTCCTTCTTCTAAATTTATCAAGACGTCTCTTTTTATTAACAATTAACAATATTATGACAAATCATTGATTCATCTGGTATATAAATATATGATTCATTGACGAGTTTACTAGATCGATAATTTTCATTTTTGATGTTCAAAAATTACAATGTCCCATTCAGTAAAGATTTATGATACATGTATAGGATGTACTCAATGTGTCCGAGCCTGTCCCACAGATGTATTAGAAATGATACCTTGGGATGGATGTAAAGCTAAGCAAATAGCTTCTGCCCCAAGAACAGAGGACTGTGTAGGTTGTAAGAGGTGTGAGTCCGCTTGTCCGACGGATTTCTTAAGTGTTCGAGTTTATTTATGGAGTGAAACAACTCGAAGTATGGGTCTATCTTATTGATTGATACGTTTCAAAAAACACCACACGAATACGTTTTTTTACTGGCAAAAACCCGTGCTCCAAATAAAATATTTTCTATTTTATTTGGAGCACGGGCTTTTCTGGCCCAAGTGTATCTTATTTTTATCACGAATTATTTTCCTTGGTTAACAATAGTTGTAGTTTTCCCAATAGCTGCGGGTTCCTTCATTTTCTTATTTCCTCATAGGGGAAATAAGGTAATTAGGTGGTATAGCATTTGTATATGCTTAATCGATCTCCTTCTAACAACCTATGCATTTTGTTATCATTTCCAATTGGATGATCCACTAATTCAACTGACGGAGAATTATAAATGGATCCATTTTTTTGATTTTTACTGGAGATTGGGAATAGATGGACTCTCTATAGGACCTATTTTACTGACGGGATTTATAACTACTTTAGCCACTTTAGCGGCTCAGCCGGTTACTCGAGAATACCGATTATTCTATTTCCTGATGTTAGCAATGTATAGCGGTCAAATCGGACCATTTTCTTCTCAAGACATTTTACTTTTTTTTATCATGTGGGAATTGGAATTAATTCCCGTTTATCTACTTTTATCCATGTGGGGGGGAAAGAAACGTTTGTATTCAGCTACAAAGTTTATTTTGTACACTGCAGGAGCTTCTATTTTTTTATTAATGGGAATTCTGGGTATCGGTTTATATGGTTCTAATGAACCAACATTAAATTTTGAAACATTAACTAATCAATCGTATCCCGTGGCGCTCGAAATAATATTCTATACGGCATTTCTTCTTGCTTTTGCTGTCAAATCGCCGATTATACCCTTACATACATGGTTACCAGATACCCACGGCGAGGCACATTACAGCACTTGTATGCTTTTAGCCGGAATCTTATTAAAAATGGGAGCCTATGGGTTGGTTCGAATTAATATGGAATTTTTTTCCCATGCTCATTCCATATTTTGCCCCTGGTTAATGATATTAGGTTCTATTCAAATAATCTATGCCGCTTCAACATCTTTTGGTCAACGTAATTTAAAAAAAAGAATAGCTTATTCTTCGGTATCTCATATGGGTTTTATAATTATAGGAATTGGTTCTATAAGTGATACTGGGCTCAACGGGGCCATTTTACAAATAATATCTCATGGATTTATCGGCGCTGCGCTTTTTTTCTTGGCAGGAACTAGTTATGATAGACTACGTCTTCTTTATCTTGACGAAATGGGCGGAATGGCTATCCCAATGCCAAAAATATTCACGATTTTCACTATCTTATCAATGGCTTCTCTCGCATTGCCAGGCATGAGCGGTTTTGTTGCAGAATTAATAGTTTTTTGGGGAATAATTACTAGTCAAAAATATCTTTTCATGATGAAAATCATAATTACTTTTGGAACAGCTATTGGAATGATATTAACTCCTATTTATTTATTATCTATCTTACGGCAGATGTTCTATGGATACAAGTTTTTCAATACACCAAACTCTTATTTTTTTGATTCTGGGCCGAGAGAATTATTTATTTCGATTTCTATCCTTATACCTGTAATAGGTATTGGTATTTATCCGGATTTCATTTTCTCATTCTCGGTTGACAAGGTTGAAGCTATTCTATCTAATTTTTAATAGATCATTTTCGTGAATAAATGAATCAAAAAGAGAAAAAAACCTTTGCTTTGTCCAATGAAAAAAAAAAAAAAAATATTTTTCTGTTAGATTCACTTAAAAAATGGAAATTATAATCGAATATGTTTGTTGTTTGTGAGAACCCCTTGAATCATTCCATTACTTGATTGATTGAAAGGGTTCTCGACAATTTATGGAAAGTATATATTTATATGCTTTCCATATTTTGATTTCTCAGGTTCTTTACTGATTTAAATTCAATTAGATGTAAATGAACCATAACTATGTAGTCCTATTCCTAATAGATTGATCCCCAAATAACATATCCAAATTATAAGAAATCCAATAGAGGCCACTATTGAAGAATTTACACCTTCTAATTTTTTATTTTTTCTAGTATGTAAATAAATCGCGAATATGGTCCAAGTAATAAAGGCCCAAGTTTCCTTTGGATCCCAATTCCAATAGGATCCCCATGCCTCGTTAGCCCATACCGCTCCCGAAAGAATGCCTATCGTTAAAAAGAGAAAACCCAGACTAATAATACGATAACCCCAACGATCCAATTGTTGAATAAATTGAGACCTGTAATAATTTCTAGAAGAAGAAAAAGAAGTTTTTCGTAATACATTGTTTCTTTCATTCATATTCATGTATTTGATTTCAACAAAATCAACTGATTTATTTAAACAATCCAAATTCTTGGTAAAAGGAAGAGTTTGGATGACTTCTTGAAACGTAATGACTAAAATAGCCACTGATAATAATGATCCACATAAAAGGGCTGCATAGCCCAATATCATCATACTTACGTGCATCATTAGCCAATGGGATTGTAGAGCTGGTACTAATATTACGGATTGATGCATTTTGGTTAAAAGACCCGAAGTCGCAAAGCCTTGGGTAAAAATAACACTTGGTGCTATTATTGTACTTAATAGGTTTTTCTCCTTTTTAAAACACGGAACCATATGAAAAATGGAAAAACCCCATGAAAGAAAGATTAGAGATTCATATAAATCACTAAATGGTAAATGGCCCGAAAAAAACCAACGAGTAATTAACAATCCCGTTACACAGAAAAAAGTTATTATCATGGCTTTTTTGGACAAATCATATAATCCTACGATTTCATTGACTAATAAGGTTGTTAAATGAATTGAAATAACAATTGATATGACGGAAAACGATATATGAGTTAATATATGCTCTAAAGTTGAAAATATCATATATATATAATGAAAATAAATATCTATAATGAAAATAAAAAAGGTATGAATACTAGGAATAGAAATAGGGAATTGAATTCATTATAGGACTTATTCTTTAAAAATATAGGATAGGATGCCATGCCGCTACTCGGACTCGAACCGAGATGCTCTAGCACTGCTTCCTAAGAGCAGCGTGTCTACCAATTTCACCATAGCGGCTTACTCGAAATCATAATAACCAATTCTTTAGTCAATCGTCGAGATTGAAAGAATCAATTAAAGTGGAATATTTATTTAGTACATTTCTTTACTAAAATTTAGTATAAATTCATAATTATAAGTAAATTTGAAATTTTGATTTATTCGAATATCGAAATATCGAAAATATATATATATATATATGAATATATATAGAAAATATATGATATATAGAATCATTTTATATTTAAGTATAGTAATTCTTACTATTACTAATAATATCAAAATATTGATATCAAAAATATGAAAAAAAAAAAAAATAGAATGTTTTGATTTCTAGGAGAATGGGTTTTTCGTAGTTTACATTCAAATTAAAAAATAGCACTGTTGAAACTATAACTATGTAGTTCTGACTTCAATCCAGTAATGAAAAAGAACATTTTTTTGTAGTTGCTTATGACTCATTTTTTAGTTATTTCATTTTATTTATGACTCTAAAGAAATTTCGATTTTTGGAATGAAAGCAAAATAGTTAATTAATATTAATTAATTTAATATATTAATTTATTTATATTAATTAATATATTAATTAATATTTAACACTACATTCAAAAAAAATGAAAAAATGAGATTAGATATATAATTTAGTTAGAATATATTCTATATAGAATATATTCTAACTAGATGTTCCATATTCTATACTAGTATTAGTATAAAATGAGTAGTAAAGAATACTCTTTGAATCGAGCTAATTCATATTATTCCAATCCAACATTTTTATTTGTTACAAAAAAACCTTTGGGTTTATTGCGTTTATCTGTATAAAAAAAACTTTTGGATTTATCTGTAAAAATACATTCAGCTAATGAATGGGCTTTCAATGCTGTCCAATATCCCCCTTTTTTCCAAAAATTCTTACGAATTTTTTTTTTTGATATAGAAGTGCGCTTTTTTGGAACTGCCATACAATTCGGATAGTTTTTTCATTGCTATAGTTCGATGTGAAAGACATTTGTTCTGTAAATGAAAACGAATTATTCTGGAATTAGCCGTATGTCTTATCTATCTGAATTTCCTCTTTTTTTTTTTCTATCTAAAGTAAAAACATTGAATATTATAAACCTTTTCCAAATTTTTCATAGATAATAGATATCTATGGATCTCTTTTTATTGTAATGTAAAATAATAGTTCAAAAAGGAACTAATGTTTCTGAATCATACAAAAAAGTATTATTATATTATTATTTTTTATTGTTTTTCTAATTTATATCAAAATAAACAAATGTTCTTCGTTTTGGTGTAATGATTTATCCTCATTCTATAGATAAAAATTTTGTTTTTATTTATTATAATTTATTTCTTAATTATTAATAGTCATTTTTCTTAATTTTGTTATTGGCGGATTTTTACTCTGTACTTTCCAATATTGGAACGATTGTGCAAAGATTCAGAACAATTAAGAATATCAAATTCTATTTATCTATCCACTTTTTTATTAACCGAACCCCTTTACAAAAGAGATAAAACAAACGAATAAGAAACAAAATTCATCAAGAATCAAAATATTTTTTATTCTTTATTTTTTTTTTGTATGGAATATACACATCAATCTTCATGGATCATACCTTTCATCCCACTTCCAGTTCCTATTTTAATAGGGGTAGGACTTCTACTTTTTCCCACGGCAACAAAAAATCTTCGCCGTATGTGGGCTTTTCCTAGTATTTTTTTGTTAATGATAGTTATGATTTTTTCGATCGATCTATCTATTCATCAAATCGAGAATAATTC